CATTGGGTTTTGGAGACCCACGTTCTACCGAACTGAACTAAGAGCGCTTTCTTTATAAGATTTCGTTTTTTAACCCTAATACATCTTACATACATAATCTTTCATTTTTTCATACTATAAATGAAAGATTATGTATGTCCACTTTAATCTTAATCGGTCTCAATTGAGCCCTTGGTACTGTTCAGCGGAGAAGTCATAGGTAGGGATGACAGGATTTGAACCTGTGACATTTTGTACCCAAAACAAACGCGCTACCAAGCTGCGCTACATCCCTTTCAATGGGTCTTCAGTGTCATTGTAGAGAATTCCTGCCCTGTTTTCCATATCATTTTTTTGGAAATGCTCAAGAAAGTGGCTTTTTTTACGAAAGGGCAAACTTCTTCTACGGAATTGTTAGCCATTTTAATTTGAATTAGGGATTCCGTATACAAATACAAGTGGTCCTTAATCCTTAACTGTAACTATCTATGTATCTGATCATATATGTATTAGCCTTATGTATTACAATACAATAAAGAAGGAGGATTTTCAATGCGAGATCTAAAAACATATTTATCTGTGGCACCGGTACTAAGTACTATATGGTTCGGCTCTTTAGCAGGTCTATTGATAGAGATCAATCGTTTCTTTCCAGATGCGCTGACATTTCCTTTTTTTTCATTCTAGTTATTGACGTGGGACCGTTTTAATAAGATTAGAGATCCAATTCCATATCCTAAATTACATCTCACGCCCTTTTTCTCTTTTTTCCCTTTTTTGAATTCCAAGAAGGGATGAAAGAGAAAGAATAAAAGTCGATTCAATCGAAACTGAAATAATAAGGTTTGAATCAAATTAATAGAGTGAAAAAGAAAAAAGAAAAGGAAATGCCAGTCTAGGGCAAGAGTATCAGTATCATACAAGATCCTTAACAAAATCTAATACAATTAGATTAGAAATATAGTTAATTGTATTACTTATTAAAATTACTATCTATTATATTAATTACTATCTATTAATTGTAATTGTAACGAAATCTTTCATAATTTGGTTTCGTTCTTTTTTTTTTTCTTTAGATAAAAATATAGAAGAGTTGAATGAATAAAAAACCCAAAGGAGTTTTTCATGGCCAAGAGTAAAGATGTACGAGTAACTGTTATTTTGGAATGTATCAGTTGTGTCCGAAACAGTGTTAATAAAGACTCAAGGGGTATTTCCAGATATATTACACAAAAAAATCGACACAATACACCTAGTCGATTGGAATTGAAAAAATTCTGCCCCTGTTGTTCCAAACATACGACTCATGGGGAGATAAAAAAATAAACGGAACAAAAATAAATGACATATTATAATATATTATATTATAATAGCTAAATATAGATTCTAATCTAAATAAAACCATATATAAACAAACCAAATCCTATTTTTTAATTCTAATTTATTTAAAATCCGACCGAAATAGGATTTCGCGAAAAGGAATAAACAAACCATGGATAAATCCAAGCGACCCTTTCTTAAATCGAAGCGATCTTTTCGTAGGCGTTTGCCCCCGATCCAATCGGGGGATCGAATTGATTATCGAAACATGAGTTTAATTAGTCGATTTATTAGTGAACAAGGAAAAATATTGTCAAGACGCGTAAATAAATTGACTTTGAAACAACAACGATTAATTACTACTGCTATAAAACAAGCTCGTATTTTATCTTTGTTACCTTTTCTTAATAACGAGAAACAGTTTGAAAGAACTGAGTCGACTGCTCAAACAATAGGTCTTAGAACTAGAAATAAATAAGGTTAGCTTACTTTTCAATCGAATCAAAATTCCAAGTTGTGTTCGAAAAAAAGGATAATCCAGATTTGATTCGTGTGTCATAATAAAAAAGCCGCGGGGACGAATAAATCATTTTTTTATTGAATTCCTTTGTTCATTTTCACAAGTTTATCTTAATCTTATCCTGTTTTCTACCTTCCCGGAGTTGATTCTCCGGGGAATTCTATTCAAATTACTCCAATGGATCCAATATTTCATTGGAAATCATATAAAGACAATTCCTATTTAATATAGCTAGTTGTGCAAGTATTTTACGATTTAGAAGCAATTGACTTTTGTACAGATCATTTATTAGTCTACTATAACTATAGGATACTCCATTCTTACGAATTGCTACATTTATCCGAGTAATCCACAAACGACGAAAATCTCTCTTTTTCTTATCTCGATCACGGTGAGCCGAAATTAAAGCTCGTATTTTCTGTTGAGTAATAGTTCGAGTAAGTCTTGAATGAGCCCCCCGAAACTTGATGCAAATAAACGAATTTTGTTTCTACGTCTCCGCGCTATATATCCTCGTCTAATTCTAGTCATTGAATAAATGAAACTTTGATGAATAACTAATTGAGTTGCTGTCTGTCAGTTATTCTTTTTCCCTTACTGATTTTTTTATAACAAAACGGATTCTTCGGATATATAAAATAAAAATTCCAATGACTTTTGCTACTATAACCTTCCCAACCACAATTTTTTTCTTATTTCGAAAAATAAGAAATTGATTGATATCTAGTATCAATAACTCAAATAGATATATATATATAGAATAAATTATAGAATAAATATAAAAAGAATAGAGTGGTTCCATCGTTTCTATGGTTACTTCTTAAACGGTGAGGTCCTCTCTATACACCGGAGCCTTTTCCTTCATTTAATGAATCTTATTTTTTTGGTAACTTGTACAGTTCACACCGTTGTGTGGCTCTACCCATGAATTATCCAGTAATAGGTCTTTCACAATGAGATCTACCTATACAGTAACGGTATTTAATTTTGAGGGTTAGCTAGGTAGCTGATCCTGTTAGGCCGTTCTTGGAAGTATAAAATTTCTTCTTCTTAAATAATTAAATAAAAAATAGGATTTCCCCCGCTTAATGAATAACCTTTTGTTATCACCGGGGAATTGCTTCTCAGCTTATTGGATTTGCACCAACGGAAACCATAAATTTCATACGCAATAGGGGGATAGAATAGATTTTAGCCAGTGACTGGAAAAATTTCATTTTCTTTTTTATTCTATTTATTGGTACTGATCAGTCAGACGGATTACTCCTGGTTGTTATTGGTTCCTTTCTTTTGTTCCAGGCCCATGATCTGAACGAGTCGCACATACACCCTAGTACATGTTCCCCGGCGCTGAGGACATCCCCTAAGAGCGGGGGATTTCGTGACATTTCGTATTGGCTGTCTTGTGTTTCTAATAAGTTGTTTAATAGTTGGCATGCTGAATCATATACAGACTGAACTGGTTTAGATCGCTCCTAACCGAATGCTTATGAATTCTTTCTATTTAATAGAATATTAAAGAACTGGGTAAGACAATAAATAAAATCTCAATCAAATCGCGGTTGTGAAATCCTTGATATTTTCACTCAACTGCTATAAGATCCACAATTCCGTGAGCTTGGGCTTCTGTTGCTGACATAAAAACATCCCGTTCCATGTCTTCGGATACAACCCAAAAAGATTTACCTGTTCTTTGGACATAAACCATTGTGATGGTTTCGCGCAGGTTCAGTAGTTCTTCCGCTTCCAGGACAAATTCTCCTGTTTGGGACTCATAAAAAGAACTCGCAGGTTGATGGATCATTACCCTGGTGATATAACATACAAAAGGGGTTTCGCAGAATGGAGTAAAGAGAAAGAGACTAACAAGAAAAATAGAACCGTACAGGCATCTTTTATGTATTGCATACGGCTCACGAATGGAATTTCCTATCCGAGATAAAATAGGATTTATCATACCCAGATCGAAAAAAGGTCCAATTACCATCCTTCTTTTTGGAGGAGTTCAAAATACTATGATGGTTCCGTTGCTTTATATATTTATTCCGTCTGTGATTCAGCAATCCCAAAGTTTCTTTTTGATCCGATCAAATAACATCCGGAAAACTGTTTCATAACATAAATTTATTCAGAGCTTTTCGGTGTGAAAAAGTTTGTGACACTGAGATTCCGATGGATCAAAATAGATCAAATCGGAAATACTTAGTATTTCATACTGCTCTTTCGATACATAATTTAATGTTTTGAGAAAAAAATTTATCATATCGAATTCGAAGTGCCATGCTATTATTACTCAAGATTCTTATTTCATATGGCGAAGGCATAGACTTCTTTTTTTATCTCAAATAAAAAACTCATTGGCGCCAAGCGTGAGGGAATGCTAGACGTTTGGTAATTTCTCCCCCGACCAGGACAAAAGATCCCATTGAAGCGGCTAATCCCATGCATATTGTATGTACATCTGGTGGCACAAACTGCATGGTATCATAAACAGCTATTCCGGGTATTACCCATCCACCGGGGGAGTTTATAAATACATAAAGTTCTTTGTTATGATCTTCTATAGTGAGATATACCATAAGACCAATAAGTTGATTGGAGAGCTCATTATCAACCTCTTGGCCTAAAAAAAGTAATCTTTCTCGATAAAGTCGGTTGATTAGGATAAAACTGTATCCCTTAGGAACCGTACATGCACCTTTTAATGCATACGGGTCAAAAGAATCGTGAAAAAAAGACTCAATGTATAGATTTCGGCCTCTGCTCTTTTTTTAAAAGCAAAATCGTTCTACCGAAGGAACTTCTTCTTCTATTTTTTGTTGTAAGAAAGAAAAGTTTGTAACCCTGTCACTAGAATTTCACTCTAATATATAATATAAAAAAATTCATTAAACTTGTTGAATTAACTTAACTTCTCAATTGGTGTATTCTTTCATCGAGATCCACCCTCAATCACGATGTTATTTTCTTGTTCCTGAATGGGCCTCTTGGATTTTTTTAGGTTTATGCTCTACTCCAGGTAAAGATAGTTCCGATTGTGATTTGCACATATAGGACAAATGTATCTATTACCGTTTCTTTTTGCTACAAATTTTTGTTGAATCAATTTCATGTCTTCGGACAAATTTTCGACACATTCAGCCTATTTTCCTCAATTGATTAACAAGGATCATTCCTATTTTTTATTATAGGAAAAAAGAGAATTTCTAATGAGGTATCAATCAATAACCTACTCAAATAGAAAAAATATGGTAATACAAAATTTAGAATTAAAAATAGACACAGCAATCGTTGGTATATTACTAAGGTGGGTTTTTTATAAACGGAGCCTGGATAATTTTATTGGTCCAACCAAGTCAACCATAAATTATTCTAATTGATAATATTAATCTGGATTCCCCTAAAATGGATCTAATTTAACTTCACGCTCCAATTTTTTTGATAATCTTTCTTGGGCGAATCAGAGGATATCTCAATCGGGGGAGAGAATGGGGAAATGCCATATGACCCAATATATCTGACAAGTCACACTATATGTCAACCCAAGATGCATCTTCCTCTCCAGGACTTCGAAAAGGTACTTTTGGAACACCAATAGGCATTAAATGAAAAAAAAAATGAAGTAATCTATTTTACTTTGATGTGAAAACGTAATAGTGGGTTTAGTTTATTGTCTTCATAATATTGGTCCTTAGCATATCAGATTTTATCTATAGATTGGAGAAACTCTTTGATAAAGGAAGTCCGAATGACTAAAGACAAATTTTTATAAATATACCCGTCGAATGATGAACAGGTAGGGATACATTTGCTCATACAAAATGGTTCAACCACCCATTGCGTATTGATACTTATCGGGTATAGAATAGATCTGCTTCTCTTTGTTCCTATAAACAGAATTGTTCCATTATTACCAATAGAATAGAACAAATAGTAATCCTTACTTCACGATAATTTACTGACAAGGGAGGTCCCTAGCATCATTTTTCCAATGCAATAAAGTTACATAGTGTCTATTTTTCTTTCATAAAGGGGTATTTCCATGGGTTTGCCTTGGTATCGTGTTCATACCGTCGTATTGAATGATCCTGGTCGGTTACTTGCTGTCCATATAATGCATACGGCTCTGGTTTCTGGTTGGGCCGGTTCAATGGCGTTATATGAATTAGCAGTTTTTGATCCTTCTGATCCCGTTCTTGATCCAATGTGGAGACAAGGTATGTTTGTTATACCCTTCATGACGCGTTTAGGAATAACTAATTCATGGGGTGGTTGGAGTATTACAGGCGGAACTGTAACGAATCCGGGTATTTGGAGTTACGAAGGGGTGGCTGGGGCACATATTATGTTTTCGGGATTGTGCTTCTTGGCAGCTATTTGGCATTGGGTATATTGGGATCTAGAAATATTTACGGATGAACGTACCGGAAAGCCTTCTTTGGATTTGCCCAAGATCTTTGGAATTCATTTATTTCTTTCAGGGGTGGCGTGCTTTGGTTTTGGCGTATTTCATGTAACAGGTTTGTATGGTCCTGGAATATGGGTATCCGATCCTTATGGATTAACTGGAAAAGTACAATCTGTAAACCCAGCATGGGGCGTGGAAGGTTTTGATCCTTTTGTTCCAGGAGGAATAGCCTCTCATCATATTGCAGCGGGCACTTTGGGCATATTAGCGGGCCTATTCCATCTGAGTGTCCGTCCACCCCAACGTCTATACAAAGGATTACGTATGGGTAATATTGAAACTGTCCTTTCCAGTAGTATCGCTGCTGTCTTTTTTGCTGCTTTTGTTGTTGCAGGAACTATGTGGTATGGTTCTGCAACTACCCCAATCGAATTATTTGGTCCTACTCGTTATCAATGGGATCAGGGATACTTCCAGCAAGAAATATATCGAAGAGTCAGCGCTGGGCTAGCCGAAAATCAAAGTTTAACAGAAGCTTGGTCTAAAATTCCTGAAAAATTAGCTTTTTATGATTATATCGGGAATAATCCGGCAAAAGGGGGATTATTCAGAGCCGGATCAATGGACAGTGGGGATGGAATAGCTGTTGGGTGGTTAGGACACCCCGTCTTTAGAGATAAAGAAGGACGTGAACTTTTTGTCCGTCGTATGCCTACTTTTTTTGAAACATTTCCCGTTGTTTTAGTAGATGGAGACGGAATTGTTAGAGCTGACGTTCCTTTTAGAAGGGCAGAATCGAAGTATAGTGTTGAACAAGTAGGTGTAACTGTTGAGTTCTATGGCGGGGAACTTAACGGAGTCAGTTATAGCGAGCCCGCTACTGTGAAAAAATATGCGAGACGCGCTCAATTGGGTGAAATTTTTGAATTAGATCGTGCTACTTTGAAATCTGATGGTGTTTTTCGTAGCAGTCCACGAGGTTGGTTTACTTTTGGACATGCGTCGTTTGCTCTGCTCTTCTTCTTCGGACACATTTGGCACGGTGCGAGAACTCTGTTTCGAGATGTTTTTGCGGGTATTGACCCAGATTTGGATTCGCAAGTTGAATTTGGAGCATTCCAAAAACTAGGAGATCCGACGACAAGAAAACAAGCCGTCTAATACAACATTGTTGGGATATCTTTTGCTTCTTTATTTATTTTACTTTTACCTAAGTTATTAGATAAATCCTAATTTGAATCATTGCCATTTATTTCTTTGACTCTTGTTTTTTCTTTATACGGTAGATGATTCAAAATAAACAGGTATGAAAGTTATAATTGTAAACCACGATCGAACCTATGGAAGCATTGGTTTATACATTTCTTTTAGTCTCGACTCTCGGGATAATCTTTTTCGCTATCTTTTTTCGAGAACCGCCGAAAATTCAAACTAAAAAATGATTTTTCATTTTATCAATTGAAGTAATGAGCCTCCACAGTTTGGGAGGCTCATTACTTCAATTAGTCTCCGTGTTCCTCGAATGGATCTCGTAATTGTTGAGCGGGTTGCCCCAAAGCGGTATATAAGGCGTACCCAGTAAAACTTACAAGTAAACCAGATACAGAGATGGCGACTAGGGTTGCTGTTTCCATTATTATAGAATTTCAAGATCACAATGAATCTATGATAAGATTGTTTATTTACAACAGAATAGTATACAAAGTCAACAGATCTTAATTACTACAATACGACTTATGGCTACACAAACCGTTGAGGAGAGCTCAAAAGCACGTCCAAAACAAACAGGTCTAGGCGGGTTGTTGAAACCGTTGAATTCGGAATATGGGAAAGTAGCTCCTGGATGGGGAACTACTCCTTTGATGGGTGTCGCAATGGCTCTTTTTGCAATATTCTTATCTATTATTTTGGAGATTTATAATTCTTCCGTTTTACTGGACGGAATTTCCATGAATTAGATCCACAAGAATCTTGGCTTTATCAATATAAAGTTACTTATTTAGGGCTCAGATTTCTACTCCATTCTATTTTGGTAGTTCGACCGCGGAATTTTTTTGTTTCTGTATTTCCGGAATATGAGTGTGTGACTTGTTAAAATTGATCCTAGTGCTAGTACAGAGAACCGATCTGTCATCTTATCTTAATAAAGATAGGTTTTTACCTCGTCGGATACTTATTCTAGTATTTGAAACACGAAATATATGAAATAAATCACGAAATAGTGGAACTATGATTTATATTGAATAGTTAGACCCCATGACCGGCCCCCAAACCATTTTCAAAGAATAAGAAGCTAGCAAATTTGAAATGAAAAGATTTTTCTTCTTTTCAACTCCTGTTTATGCTTATTTTAAGCACAAGGACAACAGTTTCTTTACTTTGGATTTTGAGTCATTATTATATTATCGATATCAATTATCGATTCATTAAATAAGTGATGATCCGAGGGTTCTTACTCAGAGAAGCTTTGGAATAAACTTGGAGTTTTTCTTGAGAATCATAATCATCGGAGGTGTAGTATGAATCTGAGGTTTTAATTAATTCATAGGGTCTTAACAAGAGAATTCCTATTAAATATAAATAAAAAAAAAACGAATTACATACAAATCAAAAGAAGAATCAAAGAAAACTAAATAGGGAACGAGAAGATTCAAGAGGCCTTTAAAGATCACCATAAAGACAAATGAGCCAACTTGATGTTTTGGCACTATCACCATAAAGAAGAATTGTCGGATTTTGTTATTCTTTCGTCTCGTCAAAGAAGAGTGAATCAAAAAAGAAAGTACGAAGTTTGCAGCTTTCTATTTCATACCCGTTGCAATCAGCCTTTGTGTGCTTTTGCTTGAGCTGTACGAGATGAAATTCTCCTATACGGTTCTCGGAGGGGGAGCCCTCTTGGTTTACCTATCTCAATAAAGTGTATGATTGGTTCGAAGAACGTCTCGAGATTCAGGCGATTGCAGATGATATAACTAGTAAATACGTTCCTCCCCATGTCAACATATTTTATTGTCTAGGAGGAATTACGCTTACCTGTTTTTTAGTACAAGTAGCTACAGGGTTTGCTATGACTTTTTACTACCGTCCGACTGTTACTGAGGCTTTTGCTTCTGTTCAATATATCATGACTGAAGCTAACTTTGGTTGGTTAATCCGATCGGTTCATCGATGGTCGGCAAGTATGATGGTCCTAATGATGATCCTGCACGTATTTCGTGTTTATCTCACCGGTGGGTTTAAAAGACCCCGCGAATTAACTTGGGTTACAGGTGTGGTTCTGGGTGTCTTGACTGCATCTTTTGGTGTAACCGGTTATTCCTTACCTTGGGACCAAATAGGTTATTGGGCAGTAAAAATTGTAACGGGCGTACCTGACGCTATTCCTGTAATAGGATCGCCTTTAGTAGAGTTATTACGTGGAAGTGCGAGTGTGGGCCAATCCACTTTAACCCGGTTTTATAGTTTACACACTTTTGTATTACCCCTTCTTACTGCCGTATTTATGTTAATGCACTTCCCAATGATACGGAAACAAGGTATTTCTGGCCCTTTATAGAGAAGAGAGATCGTAGATATTTCAAATCAATCTTTATACCACTTGGTAGAGGAACAACAGTATTTCATTGCTACACATATGGATTATTGAAAAGAATAGGACATGTATTTGGATATTTCCCTTCAACTATTTGTGTCAAATAAATAATCCAATATTGTGGGGTTAAAGGAAATTCTCTAAAGAGAAAATGGATTATGGGAGTGTGTGACTTGAACTA